CGAAGACCAGGAAGGCAGATAAATCCCCCTAGAATCATTTGGTCCCCTCATTATTGTTTTCGTTATATTCCCCAGTATCGAGTCAAATTTTGATTGGAAAAAAAGTAAAAAAGTCTTCCTTACAATCCAATACCAATATATTATTATAACTAATAATCGTGCTCGTAGATGTAGAAGAAAAGTATCAACAAACAAAAAAAACCTTCTCGTAATTTTTTTCTTTATTGATCATCCAAAATTGTCAAAGAATTATTGTCAACAATAATTTTTTTATTGTTACAAGCTTCATCTTGATAAATTCACGAATCTAGAAATTCATTTCGGACAATTGAACCTTCTCGAACTGTTTCTTTTTAAGAACCAAAAAGATTTGTGCTAGGATAACGGATGCAAAGAAGAACAAAAGCCCTTGTACGCGCAGTGGGTCTTGAAGTACTATTTCGGCATCTCCTTGACCAAATCCACCCACATTAGGATTACTCGTTAATGGTTGATCAAGTTTGATAGATTCACCCTCTGAAACAAGAAGCTCCGGTCCTGGCGGGATAATATCAATCACTTCACGTCCATCCGAGGCATCCGCTATGTTTATTTCGTATCCGCCCTTTTCTTTTCGTACAATTTTCTTTACTATACCTGCTGCTGTGGCATTATAAACTGTATTATTACTCTTGCTGCCATCAGGATAAATCTGACCCCTTCCCCTGTTACCACCTACATATATCGGATATTTTAAGAAGTGAACATCTTTCTTAGTGGCAGGGTCCGGGGAAAGAATAGGAAAGGTAATTTCACTATATTTTTGCCCAGGAACAGGACCTATCACAAGAATATTTTGTTTATTGGGGCGATAGCTCTGAAAAGAAAGATTTCCCATCTTTTCTTTCATCCCTGGAGAAATACGATCGGGGGGGGCTAATTCAAATCCATCAGGTAAAATAAGAACAGCCCCCACATTCAAACCCCCCTTTTTGCCATTAGCAAGAACTTGTTTTAATTGCATATCATAAGGAATTCGAACAACTGCTTCAAATACAGTATCCGGAAGGACTGCTTGTGGAACTTCAATATCCACGGGCTTATTGGCTAAATGGCAATTGGCACATACAATACGTCCAGTTGCTTCTCGTGGATTTTCATAACCTTGCTGTGCGAAAATGGGATATGCATTCGAAATGGATGACCGAGTTATTATATATATCACGAGCGAGATGGAAATGGATCGAGTAATCTGTTCTTTTATCCAAGAAAAGGTATTTATAGTTTGCATGGTCCAACCATTGATTCCGAAAATTTCTACAATAAATTTGGTAGGTTGCTAATAGAGTTCCCTATCCATGAGTCTGTTATTTATTTTAACTGAAAACGAAATTTAATAAAAAAAGATTACTGGAATATAGGAGGAACTCCCTTCCCTGCCTTAGACGGGTAGAAATAGAAAGAGGGGGTACAATTGGGAATGCTTTGATTATGTACAAAGCAACATTCGAATTAAAAACTCGAATTGGATTTCTATCCGTATACCCCTTTTCTTCTTTTCAGTCATTCATTGAATGATAAATCACTACAAGTGATGGGGATACACGATTTAAAGAACGGAAAATCCAATATTTTAAAAATGTATCTAGAATGACTGGAAAAGTGGAAACAAGACTCGATATAATTTGATCGTTATGGGCAAATCCAAAATCTTTGTAGATAGAGCTAATCAGTAGTTCCCAACCTTGGGGCGAATGAAATCCGATACATAAATCGGTTACTAAAAGAATAGAAAAAGCTTTTATTGTGTCGCTTAAGTTATATAGGAATTCCTGAACCCAAGAGTTAAGAAGAATAAGTTCTTTATTTCCCAGAATGGAATAACCACCTAGAATAAGGAAACAGATTAAATTTATCGAGAAGTGCAAAATCATATGGATACAATCTTCATTGTACGTCTTGATCAATTGAATCGTTTCATTGTGGATTCCTATACGAAGTTTTTGTAGATGTGTTTCCGGGCATTCCTTTATCATTTCGTCCAACAAGCGGAGCTCCTCGAATTCGATCCATTTTTTGCGAAGATTTTTTTCTTGAATATCATTCAAAAAAGTTTCAGATTGCTTAGTATTCCACCAAGTAGTAACCCAAGATTCCAGACTTTTTTGAAATGATAGATAGATACACCAGGGTAAAAAGACTATAGATACAAAATATAGAAAAGGAATAAATGGTTTCTTTTTTTCCATTTTTTTTTTCCTCTATAAATGAATTGTTAATGAACCCACCGGGTATTCGCCGAAAGGAAGGAATTGCTTTCGACGAATACCCGGCAGAGCCATTTCGTTTTTTTCAATTAATGAATATTCTTTTATTTTGATTTCAAGATGAAAGAATTCACTTTCTACCAAATATTTCCAAAAATTGAACAAATTAACCATAGCACAAAAAAAGACTTTAAGGCTTAAATGTAATAATAAAAATAGGTGACAAAACACGACAGAATTTGGATAATTTAATTATCGTTATAATTTCAAATTATAAGAAATCAAATTATTTGATCATTAAAGCGAAAAAAAGATTACTAAAAAAGCGATAAAATTTACATGATTTTTTTGTTTTGTATGTAATATATTTTTCAATTACAAATACTGGAAATTCTATGAAATTGAATTGGTTTGTATTTGTAGATATAAACAGTTCCCCCCTTTGGTTGTTCTGTATACGTCTGCTTTGACCCGAGTGGACGTTCTGATGAGATTTCTATTTTTCTATTAAGGTATGCCGTAGAAAACGTATTTTCGATTTTTTATTTTACGTCAAGTTAAGAAAGCGTTCGGTCATTTTTCAAAATCCTTCAATTGGTACACGCAAAAAATAGGCCAATTCAGCCGCCTTTTGTTCCATTTCTCGCGGAGTCAAATTCTCATCAGTACGAGTTAAAGGAATGGCTCCTTGTCCTCTGATTTCCAGATAAAGAATACGACGAGTATAAATACCCTCTTTAAGTTCTATTCTAATAGACTGAATATCTTTTATAAGATATCGGAAAAAGATGCGACGATTTTTTCCAGGGAATCCCCAACGAAAAATACAGACTATTCCCTTTTTTCTATCGAATCGATCATAACCACTACCCACATTCCACGAAATTGCACACCACAAATATGAACTAATAAAGAGGCCTGCAATCCCATAGAAAGACATCACGACCCCTTGTGGAAAAAAAAGAATTTGCTGGGGAGGAAATAAAGATATCAAATTCTTACCAAGATAGCTGGAAATTCCAACCAACAAGAATCCTAATGAACCGAAAAAAAGGATAAAGGCCCAGCCGAAATTACTTATTTTTCGAGATCCTGTTATAAATTCTATCCATATACGTTCTGAGCGACAATTCATACTAGATCCGGTTGCATTTAATTTGAATTGAAAGAATACCCCAAATGAATTGTACTTTCCTTACTCTGTCTTGTTTCCGATGTAACCCTCATCAACTAGCCCTATTTCAGAGGTGTTTCACTTTTATTTCTATTTTCAATTTTAGTTCAATCAAAATAATAGCATCTACCCCTATGTTGTCATTTTTTCATTTCCATCACATACATAAGAGCTCGTTCATTTATGTTCGGAAGAAATCACATAACATTCCGTTAAACATATATCTGTATTAGAATTCAAGTCTAAGTTTTTTTTTAATGAGATTGGGACGAGACGATCTAAACAATCTCATTGTTTTGAACATAAAGAAATAAAGAAGCCATTGCAATCACTGGAAATACTAGGCCTACTAAAGGCACAAAAATGGCAGGAAAGTTCATAGTTGTCATAGACTGGGTACCTCAATTTACGATATTGTAATTGTACCTGTTTGTTATATTTTTGTTGTTATTATCTTATTATATTAATTAGAATTCTATAGTTCTATAGAATGAATATAGTATTAGTATAGAATAAGTACAAGAAATGTAGAAATAAAAAAGCAATTCGATTTCTACATATAATAATATATGAAAATCGCGTTTACTTTCTCTTTTTTCTTTCTTTTGCTTTTACTAATTCAAGAAAATCTAAAAATAGAGGATTGATTATAAATCCAATTTACAAAAGAGTCGTTAGAGTCTGATTCAAGAGGTATTTTAAATAAAGACTCCCCGACGAAAGATACAAATAAAAAGTTTTTTTATTCCAAAATTAGGATTAGGATGTTGCGAACCAAAAACCTGGATGCTTATTTCCTTTAGATTCAAAAAAAAAACTTTTTGACACAAAAATTGCCCTTAATCCTCGCCTTTATTTTGATTCAAAGGAAAAAAAGCATGCAGCTGAAATAACTCACTTAGAACGTTTTTTAAAAGATTACGTGGTACGATTGGATCAAATAAACCCTTATGGAATAAAAATTCGGCTGCTTGTGACCCTTCAGGTACTGTCTTATTCAATGTTTGTTCAATTACTCTTTTACCCGCAAATGCAATGTAGGCGTTCGGTTCAGCAATAATGATATCCCCCAACATACCAAAGCTGGCGGTCACTCCGCCAGTAGTAGGAGATGTAAGGAGTGATACATAAAATAACTTTTTATTTGATTGATAATCATATAAAACAGACGAGATTTTAGCCATTTGCATTAAGCTCAAGCTTCCTTCTTGCATCCGTGCCCCCCCGGAAGCACATACTATAATAAGGGGTAGGCATTTATTGACAGCATACTCAATCAATCGGGTGATCTTTTCCCCTACTACAGATCCCATACTGCCTCCCATAAACTGAAAATCCATAACACCAATTGCTACAGGAATGCCGTTTAGTTGACCTATACCTGTTTGAACAGCTTCAGTTAAACCTGTCTTTATTTGATAAGAATCAATACGATCTTTATAAGCTTCCTCCTCCGAATGAAATTCTATAGGATCCATAGAGACCATACCTTCATCCATAGGATTCCAAGTACCAGGATCAATCAGAAGTTCGATTCTATCTGAACTGCTCATTTTCAAATGATATCCACATTGTTCACAAATACTCATTTTTGACTTAAGGAATTTCTTGTAATTTAATGCATAACAATTTTCGCATTGAACCCACAAATGCTTATATTTTTGAGTACCCTCAAGATTAGTCGAATTTTCTATTTTAGTTAAATTACTGTCGTTCGGGATAATTCTTTTACTGAAACTTTCACTGGTATTTCCACTTTCATTAAAAATGTAACTCAAAATGTAACTATCACTGTAATTGTCACTATCACTTAGGATAGAACTATCACTACAAATTTGAGAATGAAGATAATTGTCAATGCAATTATTAATGTGATTATTCCAACTATCTTCAGTAGAATCCATGGAATGATCATTATAACTATCGCCACTCTTAGAACTAGAGTTCAGATAACTTAAATTCCAATAATTCGCAAAGGAACTTTGCAGTTCACTCATAAAAGATGGATCGTTGTCAATTTCAAAAATTTGATTTTCAATATTGAAGGATAAGGAATAACTGTCCCCTTTACTGTCTATAAGTAAAAAAAGATTATCCGAGATGAAATTCTGAATGTCCATAACACCAACTAAATGATCAACATTACTGTAACTAGAGCTGTCACTTTTTCTCCAACTATGAATGTTTTTTTCTGGATCATTTAGACTCGGATCTTCCGTTGTACTGGTATTTTCAGTAGGACCAAGACTGTCCATTGATTTACTTAAGCCACGCCCGTATCTGCGTTCTAACTCTTTTTTAGACAAGATCGAATTGAACCAATCCTTTTTCATAGAGTTTTCTTGCCCCCTATTCGCATGAAAAAAAATCGATGAATAGTCATTATTTGATGAAAAAAAAATTGAGCATTTCCTGTCAGAATAAGCATGTAGATACAACCGCTCAGATTATTAACTAAATATTAGTTAAGTATTATATTGAAAGAAAGAATTCTTTTTTGTAAAAATCTGCAGTATAACTTCATTGTATATAGATATCATAGATCTTTTTCAATTTGAACAAATTTTGAATTGTAATTAAAACGGGAAGAGTCTTCCATGCCGGGGGAAATTGACATCAAAAGAAAAAGAAATAATATATCTTCTTTGAAATGAATCATTTTTTTCTTAGAAGAGAGAATTCACGCGTAAGAGAATGTTTAAGAACTTTGATTTCAGAATTGGAATCGGGTTGGTATATTTTATTTATTTATTCGAGCAGGGTAGTTTCGGTTGATTGTATAAGGGAAAAAAGACTACTTGTTTTATGCTTTGATAGGAAAGGTATATGTATGAAATTGAAAAGTTTCTTTACCAATGTTTCCAATGAAATTTACCAAAGATCTTTTTCAAATTCAAACCCGGGCTTGTCTATAAATCAAATTCTACTAAACAAGTCTAAGTAGGGTGTTCCTAGATCCACCCTTTCCATTCAATTGCAGTGGATTGGTTCTAACCAACAATCAAATATTACTATATATTTAGTAGGGCTATACGGACTCGAACCGTAGACCTTCTCGGTAAAACCGATCAAACTTTGTATTCTCAAAATGATTTGAACTGTTTCAAAAACCCAACATGCATTTTTTTGCATTGGGCTTTTTCATTAACTGATATAAATATCAGCTAGTCTACCATATTTTTCTTGATATAAAGAAAATGGTTCCGTGTGCTCGGATTCATTTGAACTTTGATTCAAAAGCACTACCAAAGTGTTTCAAAGAAGAATTATCTTGACGTAGGTCTGCCTTTGGCCTAGATGCATTTGAAAATGAAATGGAGTCTCTATCGTTCTGCTTAAAGAATCCAATATGAAACTTCATACACCTTAAAGTTCATAGGACGAAAAGAGATTTTTTGAGGCCCTTATCCTCATTATGCCTAGCATTGAATAAGTTGGGTATTTACCCTATCAATATGTCAAATCAATAATGGGTTCTATTTGGTAACTAAATAGACACTTGAATTGGACCGAACTAGAATTAATTGTCAGGCTGTTGTTCTCTTGTTTTGTTTCCTCAAAGCCTAGAGTAAGACATCGATTTTTCAAAAAGAGTAATTCTTTTCTTTTGATTGCATGATGGACTTCTCTGAAAAACATTGGCGCGCGTGTAAACGAGGTGCTCTACCTAACTGAGCTATAGCCCTTGTGCTTATGCTCCGTATTTTAGTATGTAGATAATTTATTGTCAAGAGAAATATTCTACGATATATCATCATAGCTCTTTGATCCGTTTGATTTATATTGCTTATAAGCAGTATTCGATTTATAATCAATCTATGGAATGGTTCTATTTAGTCCTGATAGAAGGCCTACTTAACTCAGCGGTTAGAGTGTTGCTTTCATACGGCGGGAGTCATTGGTTCAAATCCAATAGTAGGTAAAACTTATTAGATACCAAAGTCAGAGTCGAGGGTATTTAATCAATTTTTCTACTCACCTTTTGGATTATTAAGACTATTAAATAGATTCTCTTTTTCTTTTTATTTTGTTGATTCAATCAACAAAATAAAAAGAAAAAGATAGCTTCTATATATAGAATCTATATATACTATATATAGAAAGGGTGGCCAAACAGAACTTCTTCTGATTATGATTATTTGGACACACGCACCAACCGGTTATGAAGAAATCAGATTGCTAGCCTCTACTCGTGTCCTAGCCCGTCTCAGAGCTAAATTTGTTTCAATTACTTGTCTCTTTCCTTCCGCTTTCCTCAAGTTAGCTTCTGCTATTTCAAGAGTTTGCTGAGCTTCTTGTGAATCAATGTCACTACCCCTCTCAGCATCATTTACTAAAATAGTAATCTCATTATTGCCTATTCTAGCAAAACCACCCATCAAAGCCATTGTTAACCATTGGTCGTTAAGACGTATTCTTAAAATTCCTATATCTACCGCTGTGGCAGTAGGGGCATGGTTTGGTAATACGCCAATTTGGCCACTATTAGTAGATAAAATGATTTCTTTTACTTCGGAATTCCAAACACTTCGATTAGGAGTCAGTACACAAAGGTTTAAATTCATTTCTTTAATTTGCTCTCCGTTTCTAAGTTGATAGCTTTCGCGGTAGCTTCGTCGATGTTACCTACCAAATAAAAAGCCTGCTCAGGAAGACCATCTAATTCCCCGGAAAGGATCAATTGAAACCCTCTAATTGTTTCTGTTAGACCAACATATTTTCCTGGAGAGCCCGTAAATACTTCTGCTACGAAAAAAGGTTGTGATAAGAAACGCTCAATTTTGCGTGCTCTTGCTACAGTTAAACGATCTTCTTCGGATAATTCGTCCAATCCAAGGATAGCTATAATGTCCTGAAGTTCTTTGTAACGCTGTAAGGTTTCCTTCACTTTTTGCGCAATTTCATAATGTTCCTCGCCAACGATTCTAGGTTGGAGCATAGTTGACGTTGAATCTAGCGGATCCACCGCCGGATAGATCCCTTTAGCGGCCAATCCCCTCGAGAGTACGGTAGTAGCGTCTAAATGTGCAAATGTCGTGGCAGGAGCGGGGTCGGTCAAATCATCCGCAGGTACATAAACTGCTTGAATCGAAGTTATGGACCCTTCTTTTGTAGAAGTAATTCTTTCCTGTAACGAGCCCATTTCGGTACTAAGGGTAGGTTGATAGCCTACAGCGGAAGGCATTCTACCTAATAAGGCAGATACTTCAGATCCTGCTTGGACAAAACGGAAGATATTGTCGATAAATAGAAGTACGTCTTGTTCATTAACATCTCGAAAATATTCCGCCATAGTTAGGGCAGTCAACCCAACTCTCATACGCGCCCCTGGCGGTTCATTCATTTGCCCGTAGACTAAAGCCACCTTTGACTCTGCAATATTTTGTTCATTGATAACGCCGGATTCTTTCATTTCCATGTAAAGATCATTTCCTTCACGAGTACGTTCACCTACTCCGCCAAATACGGATACACCCCCATGCGCTTTTGCAATATTGTTAATCAATTCCATAATAAGGACTGTTTTTCCCACTCCCGCTCCCCCAAATAGTCCGATTTTTCCTCCACGGCGATAAGGGGCTAAAAGATCTACCACTTTAATTCCTGTTTCAAAAATAGATAATTTTGTATCTAACTGCGTAAAGGCAGGCGCAGATCTATGAATAGGAGATGTTGTGCGAGTATCTACTGGACCCAAATTATCAACAGGTTCCCCAAGCACGTTAAAAATTCGACCGAGAGTCGCTCCACCGACTGGAACGCTTAAAGGAGCTCCTGTGTCAATAACTTCCATTCCTCTCGTTAGACCATCTGTAGCACTCATAGCTACAGCCCTAACTCGATTATTTCCTAATAATTGTTGTACCTCACAAGTAACATTAATTGGTTGACCAGTCGTATCTCGACCTTTAACTACTAGAGCATTGTAAATATTGGGCATCTTGCCTGGAGGAAAAGCTACGTCCAGTACCGGCCCAATAATTTGAGCGATACGCCCCAGGTTTTTTTTTTCAAGTGTGGAAACCCCAGGACTAGAAGTAGTAGGATTGATTCTCATAATAGAAAGTATGTCGGAATTTTTTGCGAAAATTATCGAATCCAAAAAAAAGTGTCCGATAACAAGCTGATCGATTAATTAAAAAAGAAATTGGAGTTAGCAATCCATTTTGCCGATACCAACAAAAGGACTGGCAATTCAATTACTTACTTTTTTGAATTATTGTATTCAATTCACTAACAATCCTAAGAAGGTCTTTTATTTGCTTATCATTATAGACAATCCTTTCTCTATTATCTATGGAAATCGAACCCGAACTCTAAAACTATATTTTTTATCATTCCTTATTTCTATCACACTGGGACTTAGTTTGGATTTAGTAGATAGATTTTTATATAGCCTATTCTTTTCCCCTTTCATGAGGGAATTCCGTCTATTTTCACACCTAGGATATACATATACACCATATACCGCTGTCAAGAGTCAATTTCGAATTTTTTAGTTGTTTCAATTCAAAAGGGGATCCGAAATTAGAAACTTGAAAAACAACGGTTACGATTGGGTTGCGCCATATATATGAAA